TTATGTATATATTTATGTTATATGAAAAATCTTTAAAAACGGCTCAATAAATTAAATAAATTATAATTTACTTATATATATATATATATATATTAAATATTTAATATATTAATATATATATATTAATATAATAATTATAAAAAAATTAAAATTAATTATATTAATATATTATTTATTTGAATTAATATACATTGTTTATTACTTAATTTTGTATTTAATAAGAATATTATGAAAAGAAAGAAAAAGAAATTATTAATTGTTTAATAATTTCTATTAAATATTTTAATATAAAAAAAAAAAAAAAAAATTCTATTTAAAAAAATTTACATATAAATAAATTTTTTATGGTTTTAATAATTTATTTAAAATTTATTTTACATATAAATTTTAGTGTTAATTTTACTTTATTTTAATAATAATTTAATTTATTTGTAGTAATTAATATTAAATAATTTAAGAAATTAAGATTTAGTAATATTTGAATTAATAACAAATTTTGTGCCAGCAGTTGCGGTTAAACAAAAGTTAATTTAAATTTTATTAATAATTAATAAATAATTGAAAATTTATAATAATTTTATTATAAATTAAAATAATATAAATTTTAAATTATTAGGTGAAATTTTAATTTAATTTAATATTCATAATGTATTTATGATTTAATAAATTTTATAAAAAACTAGGATTAGATACCCTATTATTAAAAATTTAAATTCAAAATACTAAAATAGTATGTAATTATTTATTGAAACTTAAATAATTTGGCGGTATTTTAGTTCATTTAGAGGAATCTGTTTATTAATTGATAATCCACGAATAATTTTACTTAATTTATAATTTTGTATATCGTTGTTAAAAAAATATTTTTAAATAAATTTAATATTTAAAAATTTTAATTAAAAATTAAATCAGATCAAGATGCAGGTAATAATTAAGAATATAATGGATTACAATAAATTTATTTAAATGAATATTAAATTGAAAAATTTAATTGAAAGTGGATTTAAATGTAATTTTATTTAATTTAATAAAATGATTAAAAATTAAAATATGTACATATTGCCCGTCGCTTTCATTTATAAATTGAAATAAGTCGTAACAAAGTAGGGGTACTGGAAAGTGTTCCTAGAAAGATCAGATTAGAGCTTGATTTAAGCATTTCATTTACATTGAAAAGATAGTATTTAATTATTTAATTTGATAGGGGGAAAATTAGTATAAAAAAAAAAATTAATAAAAATAATTTTGATAAAAAAAATATTTTAATGGGGGTTTAAGTATTTTGTAAAGAAAAAATTATTTAATTTATAATAAATTAGTATTGTGAAAGAATTTTGAAATAATTGAAAATAAATTTTTTAAAAAGTAAATTTTATTTATTGTATCTTGTGTATCAGAGTTTATTAAAAAAATATTTTAAGGAAAATATTCTCGAATTTAAAAGAGTTAATTAATTAAAAAAATTATTGTGGCAAAAATATTTTTCATAATTAATTAGAAATGAAATGTTAACCGTTTTTAAATATATCTAGTTTTTTTAGAAAAAAATTTAATTTTAAATTTATTTATGAAAATATTAATTAAAAAATATTTTTTAAATTAAATTTAATATTTTAAGGGATAAGCTTTAATTTAAATATATTATAAAAAAAATATTTTATATTGAAAATTATAAAATTTATATTGTTTAAAAATTATAATTTTTTATAAATAATTTCAATTAAAATAAAATTTAATGGGGAAAATTTAATTTTTTATAAAAAAATAAAATTTAATTAAAGAATTTTAGTTATAATGATAAAATTAGTATAAATATATAGTTATAAAATTAATTTTTAAATTTATTTAATAATTAATTATAAGGAATTCGGCAAAAATTTATATTCACTTGTTTATCAAAAACATGTCTTTTTGGGTAATAATTTAAAGTCTAATCTGCCCACTGATTAAAATTAAAGGGCTGCAGTATTTTGACTGTACAAAGGTAGCATAATCATTAGTCTCTTAATTGGTGACTTGTATGAAAGATTGGATGAGATATAAACTGTCTTATTTTTATTTATAAAATTTAATTTTTTAGTTAAAAAGCTAAGATAAATTTAAAAGACGAGAAGACCCTATAGAGTTTAATATAAAATAATAATTAAAAATTTTTTTATAAATTTTAAATTTAAATTAAATTTTATATTTTGTTGGGGTGATAGAAAAATAAAAAAAACTTTTTTTAAATAATATATATATATATATATATATATATATATATATATATATATATATATATATATATATATATATATATAAATATTAATAAATAAATAAATGATCCAAAATTTTTGATTATAAGATTAAATTACCTTAGGGATAACAGCGTAATTTTTTTTTTTAGTTCAAATAAAAAAAAAAGTTTGCGACCTCGATGTTGGATTAAGATAAAATTTAAATGCAAAAGTTTAAAATTTTGATCTGTTCGATCATTAAAATCTTACATGATCTGAGTTCAAACCGGCGTGAGCCAGGTTGGTTTCTATCTTTAAAGAAATGAAATATTTTAGTACGAAAGGATTAAATATTTATAATAATTTTATTTAAATGAATTTTAATAATTAATATTAAATGTTAAAAATAATAAAAACTATTTTGGCAAAAAAGTGTGATGGTTTTAGAAATCATAAATATATAATTAATTTATATAGATAGTATATGTATATAAATGATTGTATTTTAATTTTAATTGGTTTAGTAATATTAATTTTAGGGGTATTAATTGGAGTAGCTTTTTTAACTTTATTAGAACGAAAAGTTTTAGGTTATATTCAAATTCGAAAAGGTCCTAATAAATTAGGATTTACAGGAATTTTACAACCTTTTAGAGATGCTATTAAATTATTTACTAAGGAGCAAACTTATCCTTTATTTTCTAATTATATAGCTTATTATTTTTCTCCTATTATTAGTTTTTTTTTATCTTTATTAATTTGAATGGTTATTCCTTATTATTTTAATATAATTAGATTTAATTTAGGATTTTTATTTTTTTTTTGTTGTACAAGATTAGGGGTTTATACTTTAATGGTTTCTGGGTGATCTTCTAATTCTAATTATTCTTTGTTGGGGGGATTACGGGCAGTAGCTCAAACTATTTCTTATGAAGTTAGATTAGCTTTAATTATATTATCTGTTATTATTATAGTTATAGATTTTAATTTAGTAAAAATTAGTTATTATCAAACAATAATTTGATTTTTATTTATTATAATACCTTTATCATTATGTTGACTATCCTCAAGATTAGCAGAAACTAATCGGACTCCTTTTGATTTTGCTGAAGGGGAGAGAGAGTTAGTGTCTGGATTTAATATTGAATATAGAAGAGGGGGATTTGCTTTAATTTTTTTAGCTGAATATTCAAGTATTTTATTTATAAGAATATTATTTATTTTAATATATGTAGGAGGATATGATTTGAGAATTTTATTTTATTTGAAGTTAGTTTTTATTTCTTTTTTTTTTATTTGAGTACGGGGTACTTTACCTCGGTATCGATATGATAAACTTATATATTTAGCTTGAAAAAGATATTTACCTATTTCATTAAATTTTTTAATATTATTTATTGGTACAAAAATTTTTTTTATTTAATTAAACTTTTTTAGTATAACATTAAAAAAAAAAATTAATAGAATATTTAATTCTTTCTTAAGTTTTCAAAACAAATGCTTTTACAAGCTCATTAATTAATTAAAAATTAAATTATCTCAATATTTTCTTAATAAAGGATTAATAATATAATATGAAAAATAGATTAAAGTGAGAATTTGTCCTGTTATAATATAAGGGTCTTCTACTGGTCGAGCTCCGATTCATGTTAAAAGAATAACATTAACAACTATACATCAAAATAAAATTTGATTTAAAGGATAAAATTGAATTCCTTGAATTTTTTTCACAAAAGTAAAAGGTAAGATAATAAGAATTAAAATAGATATAACTAAAGCAATAACTCCTCCTAATTTATTAGGAATTGATCGAAGAATTGCGTATGCAAATAAAAAATATCATTCTGGTTGGATATGAACAGGAGTTACTAAAGGATTAGCGGGAATAAAATTATCAGGATCTCCTAGTAAATTAGGGTTAATTAATACTAATATAATTAAAATAAATAATATGATAAAAAATCCAATTAAATCCTTCAAAGAAAAGAAAGGATGAAAAGGAATTTTATCTAAATTTCTATTAATTCCTAAAGGATTATTAGAACCAGTTTGATGTAAAAATAGTAAATGGATTATAGTTATTATGATTAAAATAAATGGTAAAAGAAAATGAAATGTATAAAATCGAGTTAGTGTGGCATTATCTACTGCAAATCCTCCTCAAATTCAATTTACTAATATATTTCCTAAATAAGGAATTGCAGAAAGGAGATTTGTAATGACTGTTGCTCCTCAAAATGATATTTGTCCCCAAGGAAGAACATAACCTAAAAATGCTGTTCCTATCAATAAAAATAATAAAATTACACCTATTATTCAAGTATATTTTAAATTAAATGATTCATAATAAATTCCTCGTCCAATATGTAAGTAAACACAAATAAAAAAAAGTGATGCTCCATTGGCATGTAGTGTTCGGATTAATCACCCATAATTTACATTTCGACAAATGTAATTTACTCTGTAAAAAGCTATTTCAATATTCGCTGTATAATATATAGTTAAAAATAATCCAGTAATGATTTGGATTATTAAACATAGACCTAAAAGTGAACCAAAATTTCATCATGTTGAAATATTAGAGGGAGAAGGTAGATCGATAAGAGATCCATTAATAATTTTTAAAATAGGGTGAGTTTTTCGTAAAGGTTTATAGTTATTTTTCATTAGTAAATTAAAAATTTATATAGTTTGACGAAGGGGTCCATAAAAAATATTTGTAATTTTTACAACTGCTACTAAGGTAATAAAAAGATAAATAATTATCATTATTATTATTAAGTAAGTTTGATTATTATATAATTTAGAAAGATTAATTTTATTTTCATTATTAAAAAATAAATTTTCGTTAAAAAAATTTTCTATTTCGTTATTAAAAAATGAATTTAATAAATTTAAATTATTATAAAAAATTATTCTAATAATAAAAATAAAAATAATTCTTAATATTATAGTTTTTAAAAAGAAAAAATTATTTTTAAAAATTTCATTAGATGCAATACTTGAAACATAAATAAATAAAACTAATAATCCTCCTAAAAATGTTAAAAATAAAATATAAGAAAATCAATAAGTATTAATTAATATTCCTGTAATTAAACAAGTTAAAATAGTTTGAATTAAGATTATTAATCCTATTGATAGGGGATGATTTAAAAAAAATATTATAATTGATATTATTATTATTATTATTAACAAAAAAATTTTTATTTCAAAGAATAGTTTAATAAAAATAATAATTTTGGAGATTATTGATAAAGAAAATTCTTTTTCTTTGAAGTTTTTAAAGAAAAATCTTAATTTTGATTTACAAGACCAATGTTTTTAATTAAACTATAAAAACTAATGAAAATTTTTAATATTATTGTAGTTATTATATTTATATATATTGTTGGAAATTTAATTTTTGTTTCTAGGCATAAGCATTTATTAATTATTTTATTAAGATTAGAATTTTTAGTTTTAAGAATTTTTTTATTTATATTGTTTATTATAAGTTATATATATATAAATATGTATCTATTAATAGTTTTTTTAGTTTTTGCTGTATGTGAAGGGGCTTTAGGTTTATCAATTTTAGTTTCTATAATTCGCACTCATGGAAATGATTATTTTCAGAGTTTTAATTTATTATAATGATAAAATTTTTATTTATAATGATTTTTATAATTCCTTTATGTTTTATAAAAAATATATTTTGATTGGTTCAAATATTTTTATTTATTTTAATATTTTTTTTTTTAAATTTAAATATTACATTAAATAATTATAATAATTTAAGATATATATTTGGTTGTGATATAATTTCTTTTGGTTTAATTTTATTAAGAATTTGAATTTGTGGTTTAATATTAATAGCAAGAGAAAATTTATTTAAAATTAAATTTTATGTTAATTTTTTTCTTTTTAATATTATTTTTTTATTAATTATATTGTATTTAACTTTTTCTGTTTTAAATTTATTTATTTTTTATTTATTTTTTGAGGGGAGATTAATTCCAACTTTATTGTTGATTATAGGATGGGGGTATCAGCCTGAGCGAATTCAAGCAGGTTTATATTTATTATTTTATACTTTATTTGCTTCTTTGCCATTATTATTAGGGATTTTTTATGTTTTTAATGAAATAAATTATATTATAATATATTTTTTAAAATTTGTTAATTTAAATTTATATTTATTATATTTTAGAATAATTATAGCTTTTTTAGTTAAAATACCCATATATTTTGTTCATTTATGACTTCCTAAAGCTCATGTGGAGGCTCCAGTGTCAGGTTCAATAATTTTAGCTGGCATTATGTTAAAATTAGGTGGATATGGATTATTACGAGTTATAGTATTTTTACAACAAGTAGGGTTAAAATTTAATTTTATTTGAATTATTATTAGATTATTAGGGGGATTTTATGTTAGATTAAATTGTTTTTGTCAAGTTGATATAAAATCTTTAATTGCTTATTCTTCAGTGGCTCATATAAGATTAGTAATTGGGGGGATTATAACAATAAGTTATTGAGGATTTATAGGGTCTTATGTTTTAATAATTGGTCATGGATTGTGTTCTTCTGGAATATTTTGTCTAGCAAACATTAATTATGAACGTTTACATAGTCGAAGTTTATTTATTAATAAAGGAATAATAAATTTTATACCTTCATTAAGATTATGGTGATTTTTATTAATGTCAAGAAATATAGCAGCTCCCCCCTCATTAAATTTAATAGGGGAAATTATATTGATTAATAGATTAATAAGATGATGTTGATTTTCTATAATTTTTTTAATATTAATTTCTTTTTTTAGAGCTGGGTATAGTTTATATTTATATTCTTATACTCAACATGGAAAATATTATTGTGGAATTTACAGATTTTATACTGGTGTTTCTCGTGAATATTTAATACTAATATTACATTGATTGCCTTTAAATATATTAGTAATAAAAATTGATTATAGAATAATTTGATTTTACTTAAATAATTTAAATAAAATATTGATTTGTGGTATCAAAAATATGAGTTTTTCATTTTAAGTCATTCAAAAAAATAATTTATCTATTTGTTTTCTGAGATTTTTTTTTCTTTTTTTTTTTAGTATAATTAATTTTTTTTTTTTAATTTATTTTATTTATCAAGATGTTATTTTTTTTTTAGAGTGGGAAATTATTTCTTTAAATTCTAATATAATTGTAATATCTATTTTATTAGATTGAATATCTTTATTATTTATAATATTTGTTTCTTTAATTTCTTCAGTAGTTATTTTTTATAGAAAAAGATATATAATTTCTGAAAAGAATTTAAATCGTTTTATTATTTTAGTTTTATTATTTGTTTTTTCTATAATTTTATTAATTATTAGTCCTAATATAATTAGAATTTTTTTAGGTTGAGATGGATTAGGGTTAGTATCTTATTGTTTAGTAATTTATTATCAAAATATTAAATCTTATAATGCTGGTATATTAACTGCGTTATCTAATCGTATTGGTGATGTTTGTATTTTAGTTTCTATTGCTTGAATAATAAATTATGGAAGTTGAAATTATATTTATTACTTGAATTTTATAAATAATGATTATTTTATAAAGATAGTTGGAACTATGATTATTATAGCGGCTATAACTAAAAGAGCTCAAATTCCATTTAGATCTTGATTACCAGCCGCTATAGCGGCTCCTACTCCTGTTTCTGCTTTAGTGCATTCTTCTACTTTAGTAACAGCTGGGGTATATTTATTAATTCGATTTAATAATTTATTATTAGATTTATTTATATTAAAAATTTTATTATTATTATCGGGTTTAACAATATTTATAGCTGGGATTACTGCTAATTATGAATTTGATTTAAAGAAAATTATTGCTTTGTCTACTTTAAGACAATTAGGATTAATAATGAGAATTTTAAGAATGGGATTATCAGATTTAGCTTTTTTTCATCTTCTAACTCATGCTATATTTAAGGCTTTATTATTTATATGTGCAGGAGTTATTATTCATATAATAAATAATATTCAAGATATTCGTTATATAGGTGGTATTAGATATTATTTGCCTTATACTTCTTTATGTTTGAATATTTCTAATATAGCTTTATGTGGAATTCCTTTTTTAGCTGGGTTTTATTCTAAGGATTTAATTTTAGAGATAGTTTCTTTAAGATATTTAAACATATTTATTTTTTTTTTATATTATATTTCTACAGGATTAACTATATATTATAGTTTTCGTTTATTGATATATTTAATAATTAATGATTTTAATTTATTAAGAGTTTATAATTTATTTGATGAAGATTATATTATATTAAAAAGAATATTTGTTTTATTATTTATAAGAGTATTAAGAGGGGGATTTTTAAGATGATTAATTTTTTCTTATCCTTATATAATTTATTTACCCTTTCATATAAAAATAATAGTAATTTACGTGGTGTTATTAGGTATATTAATAGGTTATTTAGTAAGAAATATAAAAATTTATTCTTTTAATAAATTTTTATTTACTTATAATTTAAGAAATTTTTTAAGATTAATATGATTTATACCAAATTTATCTACTTATGGTTTAAATTATATTTTTTTAAATTTTGGTCAAAATTTATTAAAAATTGTAGATATAGGGTGGAGAGAAATATATAGAGGTCAAGGAATATTTAGTATTTTAAAAAAGTATTCAATTTTTTATTATTTTTATCAAATAAATAATTTTAAAATTTATTTATTTAGATTTGTTTTATGGATAATTGTTATATTATTTATATTATTTATTTATTTAAATAGCTTATGAAATTAGAGCATAATATTGAAGATATTAAGGAGATTTTTAATCTTTAAATAAAAATAATAACAATTAATATTTATAAAAAATATATATTTTTATTTTTACAATGAAAACGTAATGTTTTATTTAAACTATATAAATAGAAATAATAATGGAATTTAACCACTAAAAATTAAGTTAGCAGCTTAATTTTAAATATTTTATTTCATTAATTGGAAATTTAAATTTCAATTTTATCATTAACAGTGATATACCTCTATTTTGGTTTCAATTAATAAATAAGGAGTTAATTAAACTCTTTCTTTTAAGTCGAAATTAAATGCAAAATTGCTTCTTATTTTAAGATAAATTAAAAATTTAATATTTTTTGAATGCAAATCAAATGTTTTGATAAACTATTATCCTAATTAATTTGTTCATTTTAATATATTTTGATTTCATTCATGGTAAAGTCCTAAAATTAAAATAATTATAAAAAAGTAACTAATTTTTGATCAAATAATTGTGTTAACAAATGAATAAGTGGAAACTATAGGAAAAATTAAAGCAATTTCTACATCAAAAATTAAAAAAATAACTGTAATTAAAAAAAAATGTAAAGAAAAAGGAATTCGAGCTGATGATTTAGGATCAAATCCGCATTCGAATGGGGAGGATTTTTCTCGGTCTGAAAAAGATTTTTTTGATAGAATTATAGATAAAAATATTATGATATTGGATAAAATAATAAAAATAATTGAAATTATTAAAATGGTGATAATTATTTATATTAATGATAATTAAACCTTTTGATTGGAAGTCAAATATACTAAATATATTATATAAATAGTTAATTTCCTCATCAATAAATAGAAATATAAAGAAATAATCAAACTACATCAACAAAATGTCAATATCAGGCAGCTGCTTCAAATCCAAAATGATGATTACTAGAAAAATGATTATTTATATGTCGAATTAAACAAATTAAAAGGAAAATTGTTCCAATTAAAACATGAAGACCGTGGAATCCTGTTGCTATAAAAAAAGTAGAGCCGTAAATACTATCTGCGATAGTAAAAGGAGCTTCAATATATTCATAGGCTTGAAGTATTGTAAAATATATTCCTAAAATTACAGTAATAAATAGGCCTTGGGTTGTTTGGGTAAAATTATTTTCTATTAAAGCATGATGAGCTCAAGTAACAGTAATTCCTGAGGTAATTAGAATAATAGTGTTTAATAAAGGAATTTGAAAAGGGTTAAAAGGAATAATACTAATAGGTGGTCATGTTATACCAATTTCAATGTTAGGGGATAAACTTCTATGGAAGAAAGCTCAAAAAAAAGAAATAAAGAAAAAAATTTCGGAGACAATAAAAAGAATTATGCCTCATCGAAGTCCTTTTGATACTAAAATTGTATGTTTACCTTGTATAGTTCCTTCTCGGCAAATATCTCGTCACCATTGGTATATTGTTAATAGTGTAATAAAATAACCTAAAATTAATAAATTTATATTGAAATTATGAAATCATTTTACTATACCAGTTACTAAAGTTAAAACTCCAATTGCACCTGTTAAAGGTCATGGACTGTAATCAACTAAATGATAGGGATGGTTATGATGTGTTGTCATTAAATATTAATTTACTTCTCTAGCATAAAGATTTCTTAAAATAGAAATAACATATGATTGAATAATTGAGACAGCTGATTCTAAAATTATTAATAAGATTTGAATTAGAATTAATAAAATTACAAAATAGGAAGCTATAGAGGGTCCTGTTCTTCTTAATAAAGTTATAAGAAGGTGACCTGCAATTATATTTGCGGTTAATCGAACTGCTAAGGTTCCAGGTCGAATGATATTACTAATAGTTTCAATTAAAACTATAAAAGGTATCAAAATATTAGGAGTTCCTTGAGGGATTATGTGGGCAAATATATGTTGGGAGTTATTAATTCATCCATATAATATAAATCTTAATCATAAAGGAAGAGAAATGGAAAGAGAAAGAGTTAAATGACTAGTTCTAGTAAAAATATAAGGGAATAAACCTAAAAAATTATTAAATAAAATAAAAGAAAATATTGAAATAAAAATAAAAGTTGATCCATTAAATCTATTTCTTCCTAATAAAGTTTTAAATTCTTTATGTAAAGTACTTAAAATTATATTTCATAATATTATAAATCGATTAGGAATTAATCAGTAAGAATAAGGTAAAAATATTAAACCAATTAATGTTCTAATTCAATTAATAGATAAATTAAATAAATTAGTTGAAGGGTCAAAAATTGAGAATAAATTATTTATCATTTTCAATTTAAATTTTTAAAAAAAATATTTTTTTTAGGTTTTATATTATTAGATTTTAAATTATAAGTGTAATAATTTATAATGTTAAATAAAATAAAAACACAAATAAAAAAAAAGAAAGAGAATATTCAATTAATGGGTATTATTTGAGGGATAAAAGAATATTACTAAAGTAATAATTTAAATTTGACATATTTATGTTATATTTTAACTAATTCTTTAATTAAATTTAATTCATTAGAAGTAGTTGCTAATTTACTATAAAATGGTTTAAGAGACCAGTACTTGCTTTCAGTCATCTAATGAGGAATAATTATTAATTCAATTAATAAAGTTTTTAATTGAGATTCTTTCAATTACAATTGGTATGAATCTATGATTTGCTCCACAAATTTCAGAACATTGACCATAAAAAATTCCTGGTCGATTAATAAAAAAATTAGTTTGATTTAAGCGTCCAGGATTTGCATCTACTTTAATTCCTAAGGAAGGAATAGTTCAGGAGTGAATTACATCTGTAGCTGTAACTATAATTCGAATTTGGTTATTTATCGGTAAAATAATTCGATTATCAACATCTAATAAACGAAAATTATTATTTTTTATTTCATTAATTGGAATTATATAAGAATCAAATTGAATATTATTGAAATCTGAGTATTCATAACTTCAATATCATTGATGTCCAATAGATTTTAAAGTAATTAAAGGATTATTTAGTTCATCTAAAAGATAAAGAAGTCGTAATGAAGGTAGAGCAATAAAAATTAAAGTAATAGCTGGTAAAATTGTTCAAATTAATTCAATTATTTGTCCTTCTAATAAATATCGATTAATATATGAATTAAAAAATAAACTAATTATTAAATATCCCACTAAAATAGTAATTATAATTAAAATTACTAAAGTATGATCATGAAAAAAAATAATTTGTTCTATTAAAGGGGAAGTTCTATTTTGAAGATAAAAATTTGATCATGTTGACATTTCTAAAAAAAGGATATTCCTTTATAAATGGGGTTTAAATCCATTACATATAGTCTGCCATATTAGAAATTACTTAAAATAGGGAGTTCACTATATGAATGTTCAGCTGGGGGGAGATTTTGATATCATTCAATTGAAGAATTTATATTTAAAGGAAATAAAATAATTCGTTTATTAATAAAAGATTCTCAAATAATAATTAATATTAATATAGTTGCGATTAATGAAATATAAGATCCTAAAGAAGAGATAATATTTCAGGAAGTATAAGTATCTGGATAATCTGAGTATCGTCGGGGTATACCAGCTAATCCTAAGAAATGTTGAGGGAAGAAAGTTAAATTTACTCCAATAAATATGGTAAAAAATTGAATTTTTAATAAGTAAGGATTTATTGATAAACCTGTGAATAAAGGATATCAATGAATGAATCCTCCTATGATAGCAAATACTGCTCCCATAGATAAAACATAATGAAAATGAGCTACAACATAATAAGTATCATGTAGAGTTACATCAATGGATGAGTTAGCTAAAATTACTCCAGTTAATCCTCCTACTGTAAATAAAAATACAAATCCTAAACTTCAAAGTATAGAAGGTCTATAATTAATTTGAGTTCCATGGAAAGTAGCTAATCAACTAAAAATTTTAATTCCTGTAGGTACAGCAATAATTATTGTGGCTGAAGTAAAGTAAGCTCGAGTATCAATATCTATACCAACTGTAAATATATGATGGGCTCAAACTACAAATCCTAATAGTCCAATTGCTATTATAGCATAAATTATTCCTAAACATCCAAAAGTTTCTTTTTTTCCACTTTCTTGTGAAATAATATGAGAAATTATACCAAATCCTGGTAAAATTAAAATATAAACTTCAGGATGACCAAAAAATCAAAATAAATGTTGATAAAGAATAGGATCTCCACCTCCGGCAGGGTCAAAAAATGAGGTATTTAGATTTCGGTCTGTTAATAATATAGTAATAGCACCTGCTAAAACAGGTAATGAAAGTAAAAGTAAAAGTGCTGTAATTCCGACGGCTCAAACAAATAATGGTATTTGGTCTAAAGATATATTATTAGGTCGTATATTAATAATAGTTGTAATAAAATTAACTGCTCCTAAGATTGATGAAATACCAGCTAAATGAAGGGAGAAAATTGCTAAGTCTACAGATCTTCCACTATGAGCAATATTAGATGAAAGTGGGGGATAAACTGTTCATCCAGTACCTGCTCCATTTTCTACAATTCTACTTGAAATTAAAAGTATAATAGAAGGTGGTAATAATCAAAAACTTATATTATTTATTCGGGGGAAAGCTATATCAGGTGCTCCTAATATTAAAGGTACTAATCAATTTCCAAATCCTCCAATTATGATAGGTATAACTATAAAGAAAATTATAATGAAAGCATGAGCTGTAACAATAGTATTATAAATTTGATCATCCCCTAATAATGAACCGGGGTTTCCTAATTCAGCTCGAATTAATAAACTTAGAGATGTACCGACTATTCCTGCTCAAATTCCAAAAATAAAATATAATGTGCCAATATCTTTATGATTTGTTGAATAAAGTCATTTTCGCTAAATAAAATGGCTGAGGTTTAAGCGATAAATTGTAAATTTATTTACGAGAAAAGTTCTCTTTTATTAGGCTTTATAGTTAAAATAATATAAAATTGCAAATTTTAAGTTGAATAAAAATTCTAAGGCTTAAAGAAATTTTTCTTTATATATAATTTTGAAGATTATTAGTTTAATTTAACTTAAAACCTTGTTATATATAGAAAAAAGTTCTAATAATTATACCTAGAATTGAAATTATTCTTAAAAAATTAATAAAATAAAAATTATTATTTTTGATTCTGATTTTAAATCATTTTAGTTTTAAATAATTAAATATAAAAGAAGAATAAATAATTCGAATATAGTATAAAAGTATAATTAATCTTATTATAATAAAAATAAATGTTAAGATAAAAAATTTATTTTTCAATAGAAAATTAATTACTATTCATTTTGGGAAAAATCCAATAAATGGGGGTAATCCTCCTAAAGATAAAAAATTAATTAATAAGGATAATTTAATTATATTATTTATATTTATAATAAATAATTGGTTAATATAGTAAGTATTTGATATAAAAAATAAAAAACATATAATTCTATTTAAAAATCTGTAAAATATGAAATAAAATATTCATAAATTTTCTCTAATTATAATTGAAGATATTATCATCCTTAAATTATTAATAGAAGAAAAAGCTAATAATTTTCGTAAAGAAGTTTGATTTAATCCTCCAATAGCTCCTAAAATTACATTAAAAATTAAAATAATAATTAAAAATTTATCAAAGAAATAATAAGACAATAAAATTATGGGGGAAATTTTTTGTCATGTTATTAAAATGAAACAATTTATTCAAGATAATCCTTCTATAATATTAGGGTACCAAAAATGAAAGGGTGCTGATCCTATTTTTATTAATAATGTTGAATTTATTAAAATAGAAAGAATATTATTTATTAATAAATTCATAAATATTATTTTTATTAAAATAATAAAAATAAAATTAATGGAGGCAATAGATTGAATTAGAAAATATTTCAATGATGCTTCAGAAGAGAATAAATTTTTTGAATTTGAAATTAGGGGGATAAAACTCAATAAATTAATTTCTAAACCGATTCAACAACCAAATCATGAATTTGATGAAATTGAAATTAATGTTCTAAAAAATAAAATAAATATAAAAAATATTTTATTAGAATTTATATAAAAAAAAATTTAAAATAGAAAAATTAATTTCTTTTGAGAATTTAAAATTCTTATAATATATTTTAGTGTAAGATGCATAATAGTTTTTGATACTATTGGGTATAGTTTAATTCTATAAAATATAATAAAGGTAAATTAACTTTACTTAATTTATCCTATCAGAATAATCCTTTAATCAGGCACTTTATTTTTAAAAAAAAGGGATTTCCTTTATATTTGGGGTATGAACCCAAAAGCTTAGTTTAGCTTATTTTTAA